CCGAAAGAGAATCCAGTACCTCTTGGTTGTGAATATCTGAATAGGACGAACCGGCCTCCGTGGATATCTTTGCTTCAGAACAAAACAATTAGAGTTAGGCTCGGTCAACTGGAATGTGTATTATCCATATAGGAGATCTTCCAATTGAGAAGATCCATCGACCTGAGACGAAGAGAAAGGTCTACCTACTATTTTCTTTAGTTATTCAGTTAAACCAATGATTCGTTATTGGAGCAGATAGCAACAACCATTTCATCGGACATGCGTATTTTTGATTTTCCGATGGATTTACATGGTTTCATTAATGGAAATTGTTTGATGTAATGAGTAAATAGGCTCTGCCGTTCAAGAATTCTTGTTTAGGCAGTTCATATCATCCATACATAGTGTTTTGATCTAAGATTTCAATTCTTCCATCTTTCAGCAGTAGCATATTGTTCCATGGAGCTAAGATCCAAAATATGGAATAAACAAGTGTTTCCACGACTCTACCACCGGGCCAATTCTGTTCCACTTAATCCCTTTTTCATGGCCACATATCTTTACGGCTAAGGAATGGGAAATCTTTCTCCTGTTACATGAATCAAATGTTTCATTTCATCCGGGAAAAGCCATCTCTTTCTCAACAATGTCTTTGTCATTTGATCCAATAACGTTCCGTTAGATAGGAACAGATTTGATAAATACTGATAACTCTCGGATAGAGTATTAGAACGGAAAGATCCATTAGATAATGAACTATTGGTTCTAAGCCATCTGTGGCGATGAATCAACAATTCGAAGTGCTTTTCTTGCGTATTCTTGATGAACCAGCGTTTATACATAGATGTAGGAGGATTTGTTTGGGAAGTAATAAGCCCCTTTAACATCTCTTCATCTGCAAAGAATTCTCGGCGGGAAAACACAGAGACAAAGGACTGATCTTTGAATAGGAAAAAGAATGGATCCGCAGGATCCCAAATGAATTGGCTTATTCGAAAAAAGCCTTGTTCTTTGGAAGATCTATCTCGTGTCTGGTACTGCACGGTTCCACTCTGCAAGAACTCCGAATCATTCTCTTGAAGCTCATCCTCTTTATGATAAATGATCCGCTTGCCCCGAAATGACCCGGCCCAATAAGGAAATCCCAATTCAGTGGGCCTTTCGATACAATCAAATAGATTGCCATAAGGGCGCCATATTCTAGGAGCCCAAACTATGTGATTGAATAAATCCTCCTCTATCTGTTGTGGGTCGAGGGCTCCTTCCCCTTCTTCAAACTCCGATTCGTATTTTTCATATAGAAATCTCTGATCAACGATAGAACAAGATCCATTTTGCATCATATCTAACTGATTCCTTGGTTCGGACCGAAGAAGTAATGTCACTCGATTATTATCAAACTGGCTGCAATCTTTTTCTGTCCGTGAGGATCCCGCCAGAGCGCCTTCTACTTCTAATAAGCCATGAACTAGATCAGAATCATTCTCAACGAAGCCATAAGAAGTGATCCCATTTTTTTCATCGGGTCCGGATGAAGACCAAAGATCTTGAGCGACCGATCCGGCGGAACAACTCAAAAGATAAAGAAGTATCGTTAATTTCTTCATGCTCGTTCCAAGTTCGAAGTACCATTTGTACAAAAAAGAATCCCCTTCCTTACATGATTTCTTCTTCATATAGATAGATATAGGATCTATGGGGCAATTACTTAGAAGTACATTTTGTGCAACAGCCCTTCCTATCTGATAGAAAAGGATCTCATGATCCTGAACCGATCTTACCTGGGATCGCAAATCCCAAGTTTGTCTATGAAGAGCTGATCTAATTGTATTAGTTTCTATAATTGATTTCTTCTGTGTAATACTAATTGATAGGGCCTCATTGATAAGTGCTACAAGATCTCGTGCATTGGAACCCATGGTTATGGACCCGAATCCGTTAGTATGGAACATTTTCTTTTCCAAGTGAAATCCTATCGTATAGGAAAGAATGAAAAAGTGCTTTCGTTGTTGTGGAATAAGAAGCCTTCGTATCTTAATACATGTATTTAATTTATTCGGAGCTATTAGAGCGGGATCCACTTTTTTGGGAATATGAGTCGAAGCAATAACAAGAATATTTCTAGTGGAACATCTTTCACAATCCCTGGAGAGATAGTTCTCTAATAGACCGAGGGATAAGTAATTCGACTCATTCACATACAGATCATGAATGTTTGGAATCCATATTATGCAAGGAGACATTACTTTTGCTAATTCGAATTGAAGGGTGATATCAAATCGGTCTATTTTCGGCGTCATATACATAGTTAGTACATTCGTCATAGTTAGCAGCTCCGTATCAAGGTCATCATCAATATCGTCACTATCATCAATATCGATATCGTCACTATCATCAATATCGATATCGTCAATAGGATAACCTTTAGACTTGTCATTCAGGAACTTGTTTGGAAATACCGTAATGAAAGGAACATAGGAGTTTATCGCTAGGTATTTGACCAAATAGGATCGTCCAG